TATATAAAAACTAACAAATCCTATTAGTGATGCCCATACTCGTGTAAATTTGGGTCTCCCCAATTTAACTGGTATCATAATTTATGAATTTATGTTGTTAATCAAGATTTAGGAAAGGAAGTTTTCGAATCACTGACCCAGGCCTATTGTGGAATCTTACTCAGCAGAATATGGAGGTCCTTATGGCAGAACGGACCGATCTGGTCTTTCACAATAAAGTGATAGATGGAACTGCTATGAAACGACTTATTAGCAGATTAATAGATCATTTCGGAATGGCATATACATCACATATCCTGGATCAAGTAAAGACTTTGGGTTTCCAGCGAGCCACTGCTACATCTATTTCATTGGGAATTGATGATCTTTTAACAATACCTTCTAAGGGATGGTTAGTTCAAGACGCTGAACAACAAACTTTTCTTTTAGAAAAAAACCATCATTATGGGAATGTACATGTGGTAGAAAAATTACGTCAATCCATCGAGATATGGTATGCTACAAGTGAATATTTGAGACAAGAAATGAATCCTAATTTTCGGATGACTGATCCCTCTAATCCAGTCCATCTAATGTCCTTTTCGGGGGCTAGAGGAAATGCATCTCAAGTACACCAATTAGTAGGTATGAGAGGATTAATGTCGGATCCTCAAGGACAAATGATAGATTTACCCATTCAAAGCAATTTACGCGAAGGGCTTTCTTTGACAGAATATATAATTTCTTGCTACGGAGCCCGCAAAGGAGTTGTAGATACTGCTGTACGAACATCAGATGCTGGATACCTCACGCGTAGACTTGTTGAAGTAGTTCAACACATTCTTGTACGTAGAACGGATTGTGGTACTATCCGAGGTATTTCCGTGAGTCCTCGAAATGGGATGACGGAAAAAATTTTTTTCCAAACACTAATTGGTCGTGTATTAACAGACGATATATATATCGGCCTACGATGCATTGCCACTCGAAATAAAGATATTGGAATTGGGCTTGTCAATCGATTCATAACCTTTCGAGCACACCCAATATATATTCGAACTCCCTTTACTTGCAGGAGTACATCTTGGATATGTCAATTATGTTATGGTCGGAGCCCTACTCATGGTGACCTGGTCGAGTTGGGAGAAGCCGTAGGCATTATTGCGGGTCAATCAATTGGGGAACCGGGGACTCAACTAACACTAAGAACTTTTCATACCGGCGGAGTATTTACAGGTGGTACTGCCGAACATGTACGAGCTCCCTCTAATGGAAAAATAAAATTTGATGAGGATTTGGTTCATCCCACACGTACCCGTCATGGGCATCCTGCTTTTTTATGTTTTATAGACTTGTATATAACTATTGAGAGTCGAGATATTCTACATAATGTGAATATTCCAACAAAGAGTTTGATTTTAGTTCAAAATGATCAATATGTAGAATCAGAACAAGTTATTGCCGAGATTCGTGCTGGAACGTCTACTTTTCATTTTAAAGAGAGTGTTCGAAAACATATTTATTCTGAGTCAGAAGGAGAAATGCACTGGAGTACTGATGGCTATCATGTGCCTAAATATCAATATAGTAATGTTCATCTATTACCAAAAACAAGTCATTTATGGATATTAGCAGGAGGTCTATGCAGATCCAATATAGTGTCTTTTTCACTCCACAAGGATCAAGATCAAATGAATGCTAACTCTTTTTCTGTTGAAGAAAGATATATTTTTGATCTCTCACTCACTAATGATCAAGTAAGACATAAATTGTTGGATACTTTTGTTAAAAAAGATAGGGAAATTATTGACTATTCAAAACCTTATAGAACCATATCTCATGGTAATTGGAATCTCATAGATCCTTCTACTTTTATTCGTCAAGATAATTACGATGATTCCTTGTCGAAAAAGCGAAGAAATAGATTCGTGATTCCCTTACAATATGATCAAGAACGAGAAAAGAAACTAATACCCTGTTTTGGTATTTCGATGAAAATACCTAAAAATGGTATTTTACGTCAAAATAGTATTCTTGCTTATTTTGATGATCCGCGATACAGAATAAGCAGTTCGGGAATTACTAAATATGGGATTGTCGAAGTAGATTCAATGGTAAAAAAAGAGGATTTGATTGAGTATCGAGGAACAAAAGAATTTAGTCCAAAATATCAAATGCAAATGAAAGTAGATCAATTTTTTTTTATTCCTGAGGAAGTGCATATCTTACCCGGATCTTCGCCCATAATGGTCCGGAACAATAGTATCGTTGGAGTAGATACACGACTTGCTTTAAATTTAAATACAAGAAGTAGAGTAGGCGGATTAGTCCGAGTAGAGAGAAAAAAAAAAAGTATGGAACTGAAAATTTTTTCTGGAGATATTCATTTTCCCGGAGAGATGGATAAAATATCTAGGCACAGCGGTATTTTGATACCACCAGGAATGGAAAAAAAAAATTATAAAGGATCAAAAAAATTTAAAAATTGGATCTATGTCCAACGAATCGCACCTACAAAAAAAAAACATTTTGTTTTGGTTCGGCCCGTAATCACATATGAAATAGCTGATGGGATAAATTTAGCAACACTTTTTTCTCAGGATCTCTTGCAGGAAAAAGATAATGTCCAACTTCGAATTATCAATTATATACTTTATGGAAATGGCAAGTCAATTCGAGGAATTTCTCACACAAGTATTCAATTAGTTCGGACTTGCTTAGTATTGAAGTGGGACCAAGAAAAAAAGGGTTCTATAGAAGAAGAGATTCATGCTTTTTTTGTTGAAATAAGGGCAAAAGATCTGCTTCGTGATTTCCTCCAAATTGAGTCAGTAAAGTCTACTATTTCGTATACCGTAAAAAGGTATGATACGGCAAGTTCAAGATTGATTTCTAATAGTGGATTAGATCGTACCCATATTAATCCTTTTGATTCCAAGGCTAAGATTCAATCATTTCCCCAACATCGGGTAACTCTTGGTACGTTGTTAAATCGAAATAAGGAATGCAAATCTTTCATAATTTTGTCATCATCTAATTGTTTTCGAATGGGCCCCTTCAATACTTCGAGATATAATAATGCGACAAAAGAAGCGGATCCCGCGATTCCAATTAGGGATTTGTTGGGTCCCTTAGGTACTATTGTGCCTAAAATAATTAATTTTTGTTCATCTTCTTATTTAAGAACTTTTAATCAAGTCTTTTTAAAGAAATATTTGTCACTTGAAAATTTTCAACAGACTTTCCAAGTGCTTCAAGTACTTCCATTTCAATACTTTTTCCTAGATGAAAATAGGAGGATTTATAATCCCGATCCATACAGTAACATCATTTGGAATTCATTCCATTTGAATTGGTGTTTTCTCCATCACAATTATTATGAAGAGGGATGGACAATAATTAGCCTTGGACAATTCCTTTGTGAAAATGTATGTCTATTGAAATACGGATCACGCATCAAAAAATCTGGTCAAATTTTAATTGTTCATGTTGACTCTTTAGTTATAAGATCAGCTAAGCCCTATTTGGTCACTCCAGGAGCAACTGTTCATGGCCATTATGGGGAAACCTTTTATGAAGGAGATACATTAATTACATTTATATATGAAAAATCGAGATCCGGTGACATAACGCAAGGTCTTCCAAAAGTGGAACAAATCTTAGAAGTTCGTTCAATTGATTCAATATCGATGAACCTCGAAAGGAGAGTTGAAGGTTGGGACGAACGTATCCAAAGGATTCTTGGGATCCCCTGGGGATTCTTGATTGGAGCTGAATTAAACATAACCCAAAGTCGTATCTCTTTGGTTAATAAGATCCAAAAAGTTTATCGATCCCAGGGGGTACAGATCCATAATAGACATATAGAAATTATTGTACGTCAAGTAACATCAAAAGTGTTGGTTTCAGAAGATGGAATGTCTAATGTTTTTTTACCTGGGGAATTAATTGGATTGTTGCGAGCAGAGCGAGCAGGGCGTATTTTGGACGAAGTAATCTGTTATCGAGCAATCTTATTGGGAATCACGAAGTCATCTCTGAATACTCAAAGTTTCATATCCGAAGCTAGTTTTCAGGAAACTGCTCGAGTTTTAGCAAAAGCTGCTCTACGAGGTCGTATTGATTGGTTGAAAGGCCTGAAAGAGAACGTTGTTCTGGGAGGGATTATACCGGTTGGTACCGGGTTCAAAAAATTAGTACATCGTTTAAAGCAAGACAAAAACATTCATTTTAAAATAAAAAGGAAGAATATATTCGAGTTGGAAATGAGAGATATTTTGTTACACCATAGAGAATTATTTTGTTCTTGCGACCCAAACAATTTCCATGAGACATCAAACCAATCATTTACGTAATGTAATTTAGTAATTCCTAACAAGAAGTTCTTTTTTTTTTTTTTACTTGAACTCTCCGGCCCGATTATGTATTTGGTAATCAATGAAATAAAAAATTAAGAATGAAATAAAATTGATGGTTTGGGTTGTAGATCAATGGTAAATCCTGGTAGAAGGTTCCGTCGGAACAATTATTTATTTCACAGGGTACTGAATCTCTTTGGAAAAAAAAAAACAAAACAGAGAGAAAGTGTGGGAAAATGGAAAGACGATATTGGAACATCAATTTGGAAGAAATGATGGAAGCAGGAGTTCATTTTGGTCATGGTACTAAGAAATGGAATCCCAGAATGGCTCCTTACATCTCTGCAAAGCGTAAAGGTATTCATATTACAAATCTTACTATAACTGCTCGTTTTTTATCAGAAGCCTGCGATTTAGTTTTTGATGCAGCAAGTAGGGGGAAAAAATTCTTAATCGTTGGCACTAAAAAGAAAGCAGCGAATTTAGTAGCATCGGCAGCAATAAGGGCTCGATGTCATTATGTTAATAAAAAATGGCTTGGGGGTATGTTAACAAATTGGTCTACTACAGAAACAAGACTTCAGAAGTTCAGGGACTTAAGAGCTGAACAAAAGATGGGAAAACTTAATCGTCTTCCTAAAGGAGATGCAGCAATGTTGAAGAGAAAGTTATCTACCTTGCAAACATATCTGGGTGGGATCAAATATATGACAGGATTGCCTGATATTGTAATTATCGTTGATCAGCAAGAAGAATATATGGTTCTTCGAGAATGTGTCATTTTGGGTATTCCAACAATTTGTTTAATTGATACAAATTGTGACCCAGATCTTGCAGATATTTCTATTCCGGCCAACGATGATGCTATAGCTTCGATTCGATTGATTCTTACCAAATTAGTATCTGCAATTTGTGAGGGCCGTTCTAGTTATATAAAAAAGGGTTGATTATCTTCTAATTGAGAATCCAATGAGTTCGTTTTTAGTGAACTTTCTTTGATTGTTACTATTTTGGTTTGCTTTTTTGGAGTGGTTTTGAATATTGAATAATATTGAATAAAAAATAGAAAATGATTGGTATTTTTTTAGGTGATTTCCAGGTATCCTAAAAATACGATTCATAACTGAAATTCATGAATGAACGCAGATGAATTGAGAAAGAGATGGTTGAATAAAAATAATTCCTGTTTTGAAGTTTGATTTCTGTTAGAGGACAATATGAATGTTATACCATGTTCCATTAAAACACTCAAAGGGTTTTACGATATATCAGGTGTAGAAGTAGGCCAACATTTATATTGGCAAATAGGAGGTTTACAAATTCATGCCCAAGTACTTATCACTTCTTGGGTTGTAATTGCTATCTTATTAGGTTCAGTCATCATAATTGTTCGGAATCCACAAATCATTCCGACCGACGGTCAGAATTTCTTCGAATATGTTCTTGAATTTATTCGAGATTTGAGCAAAACTCAGATTGGAGAGGAGTATGGTCCTTGGGTTCCATTTATTGGAACGATGTTCCTATTTATTTTTGTTTCTAACTGGTCAGGTGCTCTTTTACCTTGGAAAATTATAAAGTTACCCCATGGGGAGTTAGCCGCGCCCACGAATGATATAAATACTACTGTTGCTTTAGCTTTACTCACGTCAGCGGCATATTTCTATGCGGGTCTTAGCAAAAAAGGATTGGGATATTTTGGGAAATACATTCAACCAACCCCAATACTTTTACCAATTAATATCCTAGAAGATTTTACAAAACCTTTATCTCTTAGTTTTCGACTTTTCGGTAATATATTGGCTGATGAATTAGTAGTAGTTGTTCTTGTTTCTTTAGTGCCTTCGGTAGTTCCTATACCCGTCATGTTTCTTGGATTATTTACAAGTGGTATTCAAGCTCTTATTTTTGCAACTTTGGCTGCGGCTTATATAGGTGAATCCATGGAGGGTCATCATTGACTAATTTTCGAAATATTCTTTTTTTAAGCTTATCCTAATTTAAGTAATGCGAGGTTCAATATAATTCACTGGGTTGGAAAATCAAATGCAAATATCTGTATATATATGTGTATATATATATATAAAGATAGATAATATTGCAGAATTTGAAAGATAAAGAGGTCCTACTACATATATATATGTAATATATGTAATGTCTATGAGTATCAATCCTTGTGTATGTTTCGAAGAGAATACGATTTAATAGAATAAAAATTGCAGGTAATTTATGTTATGGGTATATGTTATTTACTAGTTAGATAGGAATTATCCCTATCTTTTTTTCTAGCCCACTGTATTTAGAAGGATTCCAATATAAGTACTTTTTATATTTTGTCTATAATTGTGAATTAAATGATAGAAGAGTTTATAAGCAAGAAAACGCAATGACTCAATATTTTTTTTACATAAAACTCTATCATGGGTATAAACTAAAAACGGTATATCGAAGTAGTTCTAATAATTCAGTAATATTATGATTTTCCTTTTGAATTTTTAGCTATTTCGACTTGATCTTTTTTCATGATTTTCATGATAAAGATCAATCAAAATAAAAAAAAAAAAAAAGAAGTTTAGTAAAGTAAAAAGTAAATAGTCAAAGTATAAGTAGAACAAGAAGTAGATAAAGATAAGTACTAATTTCTTAGTTGGTTGTATCATTAACCATTTCTTTTTTTTTTTTTTTACGAGGAACTTACCATGAATCCACTTATTTCTGCTGCTTCCGTTATTGCTGCTGGATTGGCTGTAGGGCTTGCTTCTATCGGACCTGGGGTTGGTCAAGGTACTGCTGCGGGCCAAGCTGTAGAAGGTATTGCGAGACAACCAGAAGCAGAAGGTAAAATACGAGGTACTTTATTGCTTAGTCTGGCTTTTATGGAAGCTTTAACAATTTATGGACTGGTCGTGGCATTAGCTCTTTTATTTGCAAATCCTTTTGTTTAATTTTTTATTTCATCGTAGAATAAAAATGTAAAAAAAAGGGGGGGGTCGAGCGGAGTGATACAAAAAGAACTCTGTTCTTTATTAGTCCTATCTATAATAGGGGAGCATATGATAAATATAACCGATTCTTTTGTTTCCGTGGGGCACTGGCCATCCGTTGGAAGTTTCGAGTTTAATACCGATATTTTAGCAACAAATCCAATAAATCTAAGCGTAGT